GAACTAAACAGTATCACTTTTTTTTATAGATCGTTCGGCAAAGTCGGCAAAGTTTTTTTTATTTAAAATTTCACTATTTCAATTTAAAATTTTATTTTTAAATTGAAATAGAAATGAAAAATATCTTCATTTCGAAATTCTCTTGGATTTTAGTTGAGTAATGTATTCTATGAATAATAAATATATATGAAGAATACTCTTTCAATCAAAGAAATATTTCAATTATTTCCGTGTTCGTATTTTGAAAGTAAAAAAAGTAAAAGGAATACAAATGGTAGGAAATTTATTCCAACTGAATTCTTCATAAATTTTCTATTTCGATGAACTGACTCTTACCAAAGTTAGATATGGACCATGAGGAAGAACGGAACTTTTTTTTTTTTTTTGTTTACCTCTTTACTGTTCAAAGATCAAAGAGAAAACAATTCGGTTATTCCATTACGTGGATACACATTGGGAAACAACATAGTAGTTGTCCAACGAGATACTGCACATCCTAAAATATTGTCTTGGGCGAGTCACATATTGCGCCGCTTGTTTTAGTTTTACTATTTTAGAAATTTTATTTATGTTTTGCTTGTTTTATTGAACCCATTTCATATCATGGTTCAAACGTTAAAAGTCGACGGGTTTTACTAATCCTTTTCGAAATCCGAAGAAGTTCCCATGGATCATTTGTCAACTCCTCAATCAATGACTTCTTCGATCGGGATTCATATTGAAAATAATAAGAAATCTAGGAATTCTAATCGTAAAAGTCGCTTTCGATTATTTCAAATTAATTTAATTGAAATCAACACAAATTAAATACAAATAGATAAAGCAAAGAAATAGAATTGGGATACTATATAATATACATTATCACTATATATATTATATATACGTAATTAAATCGATTTCTATATATATAGAAAAGGAATATGATGATACTATTGTAGATTGATCTATATTAATCTATATTAAATTAACCCGCATTACAATACAACTTTATACACTACAATAACAATACTAGATAGTATGGTAGAAAGAAATATCTGAATCTTTCTACCATACTATCGTATCTCATAGAATCCGACTGATTCTAGTCTGCCCATTTCATTTAAGACGCGAAATTTTTATCCTTTTCTTCTCTGCAATTATTGATAAGAAATAAAAAATCAAGTTTAATTCAAATTAATCACCTTGGCTGACTGTTTTTACGTATATTATAAGTAAAAAAGCAGTAGGAACTAGAATAAACAGTGCAGTAGCAATAAATGCGAGAATATTTACTTCCATAATCTCATTGTTTAATTTTTCTTTAATTCGCAATAACTCGGGAGTTAATCCCATAGAGATAATAAATCTTTCGCCTGGAAATTCAATGGGATGCATTACATCTCGATGATATCGAATCGGATCAATATCATGAATAACAATATCGGAGCTATCAAATCGATTCATCGTCAAGAATTGAATAGTATAACATAGGACAATCTTTTATCCATACTGAACTCAAAATTTGATTCCCGATACAATCAATAATTCCTTTATTTATTTATCATTCTTTTCCATTCTTTCTTTTCTATAACCTACCGCCCTCTTTGTACAATTATCTGATGAAGTATCATCTAACCGCCTTTCCACTTACCATTGGTTCTAAACAAACCCCAACAAACAATAGAAGCTCAATGAAAAAAAAGGAAGGAGCTAAGTTATAAACTCCTTTTTTTAATGATCCAATCTTCTTGGAAAACAAAAGAAGTATGATAAAGACGAGTACAAATTCCGGTATAAAAAAATCGAATATTCCATCAAATTAACTATTTTTTTATATATTTATATATAAATTTAAAAAGTTTGTTCTTTCAAGGAAAAACCCTTATAAAATATAAAAAAAAAAAAAAAAAATGCATTACCTCGCTAATAAAAAAGTGATCCTTGTTTGATCTTTATTTTTTGAATATCCTCTTTCATTGGATTAGTAATGGGGCGCATATATCAAAAGCTCAATGCGAAATTTGAATGAGATAGATTATTTCAAATTAGTAAAATTTGAAATTGAGGTTACACAAAATAGGGCCCGAAAAGGATATACTTTTATTTTAATCTTAAAAAAAAAGTATTCTATACTATTCTATACACAGTAACTATGTTCAATTTATTTTATATTGTACAAATTCCATTTATGTATGTACTCCCGGGAAACATACAATACTCTACTCTATTTCATATTTCACAGATCGGGAGTAATTGAAAAAGCCAGACCCAGTACGGTATCCCGTGGAATCCTGAATCTGATGCTAATAATATAATAATTGTACTAATCCACATATGCCTCTCTCCCATCAATCGAATCGGTACTAGTCGAAGAAATGGAAATTCCCCCATTTGGTTGATGATAAATGTGAAACGAAAAAGAAAAAAAGAAGAGGGATCGCTGTTGGGAATGAAATTATGTTATTTGGACTTCTTTTCACAAAAAATAGAGAGATGAATTGATATAGTTTTTTATTGGATT